CACGTAATCCTTTAAGAGGTGTTTTGAGTGAGTTATTTCAGCTCCACGGTTTTTTTCCTCTGAATCAAAATTCAATAAATTAAAGTATAGCACTCGATTCAATTATTTGTAGCGAACGAGTATTTTATTTGTATTTAATTTATCGTAAAAAAACTTAAGTTAAGAAGAATGGTCTTTTCGTTGGTAACATTAGTTCTACTTGTAGTAAGAGCTATAAGTTTTGGATAATTATTATTTTTTTCCGTCATATCAATTTTTCTATTTTTTATCTTACTCCTAATTCCTGATTAGTAATCAGGAACCCTTTATTAATCAATAGGATAAAAAAGCTAAAAGAGTAAGTTTCTCCTTCCGAGGAATTAGGGAAAGGAAAGACATAAAGAAAAAATAATTTTATCTGGCCTTATTACGTATTAATTTGATTTTAATCGAGACAAAAATAGATCTTATTTAGAATTTATTATATTTATTTAGAATTTATTATATAATAAATTCTAAATAAATGTATAATAGAAAGAATTTATTTTGACTAAGAACCCTCACTTTTATTATGGAATCAAGTTTATAGAATCAAGTTACCGTTTGCTTTGTTGGATTCGATTAGTGAAAGTTGTGAACTCATAATAAACTCTTTAATACCCTTAAGTAAAAAAAAAAAAAAAAAAAATACAAAGAATAAAAAAGGATGGGAGAATAAGAAAGTTTCTTATATTCTTATGTTATATGTTATTATTAAAGTGAATTATCATACATATTTTATATTTATGTATAACGATGAATTAGGTACACATTTATATTCCTTGCACTTATTAACTACTTAATATTAGTTATATTAGATATACTTATCATTAATTATATTTAAAAAACAAATATTAAATTGGGGCACCCATTCTATGACAGATCTACCCTCTATTTTTGTGCCCTTAGTGGGCCTAGTATTTCCGGCAATTGCAATGGCTTCTTTATCTCTTCATGTCCAAGAAAATAAGATTATCTAAATTTGTATATGGCTCTTTCCAAACACAAATGAGAGACTCATATGCATACGGATACACGATATCTGCATAAATGCAGATTATATATGAGTATGGGTCTAGCTGGTTAAAAATAAATTGGTGAATAGTTTGAAATAGAAAGTCAATGTATCTAACCAATTACTCCTAATAGTTCCCGTCAAAATAGTGCTAGTTGATGAGAGTTACTTCGGGGTCAAGAAAAGTTAAGTCAAATTTATTTGGGTTATTCTCTCAATTCCAATTGAATACAACCGAATCGAGTATAGTAAGTATAATATGAACTGGCGATCAGAGCATATCTGGATAGAACTTATAACGGGGTCTCGAAAAACAAGTAATTTTTTTTGGGCCTGTATCCTTTTTTTAGGTTCATTAGGATTCTTAGTGGTTGGAACTTCCAGTTATCTTGGTAGGAATCTTATACCCGTATTTCCATCTCAGCAAATCTTTTTTTTTCCGCAAGGGATCATAATGTCTTTTTATGGGATCGCGGGTCTATTTATTAGCTCCTATTTGTGGTGTACAATTGCGTGGAATGTAGGTAGTGGTTATGATCGATTTGATAGAAAAGAAGGAATTGTTTGTATTTTTCGTTGGGGATTTCCTGGAATAAATCGTCGCATTTTCCTTCGTTTCTTTATGAAAGATATCCAATCCATCAGAATGGAGGTTAAAGAGGGTCTTTATCCTCGTCGTGTCCTTTATATGGAAATAAGAGGCCAAGGGGCCATTCCCTTGACTGGCACTGATGAGAATCTTACTCCACGAGAAATTGAACAAAAAGCTGCCGAATTAGCCTATTTCTTGCGTGTACCAATTGAAGTATTTTGAAATGAAGAATTAATGTTTTCTTAGTATGAAGGAGGGAACTTGCTAATTCCCTTTTTAATAAAATTGAAGTTTCTTCAAAAAACTTAAGAGAATTCATCCAATATTTCGAATTGATAGGTTACGTTATTCCTGGACTGTGGTTATGGTTAGGCGGTGAAACATAAACATTTCGAAATAATTAATTAATTGATCCGGGAAGGCTTTTTTTGTCTCGAAATTCGAATCATATTTGTTACTTCTAGTGGATTTTCGAGTATTCATCGACCAGGAACAAAGAACAAATGGGGATGAAATTAGTTGGAATTTACCCAATTGAGATATCTCTGGGAATCGTATTTGCTTGCTTATTTTTTTTTTTATCTGAATTTTTTATCTGAAAAAGACTCTTTTCTATATTTTATTTTGCTAGATCCAAGGACTCAATTTTTACAAAAAAAAATGGGAATAAATTCATAGGTTCGATACCTTGTTATAGAATTCGTGTTCAGATAAATATAAAATAGAATCGACGAATGACGAATGCAGCAGATTCATTAACAATTCACAGAAAAAAAAAAAAAAAATGAAAAAAACAAAAGCATTGACTTCCCTCCCATATATTATATCCATAATATTTTTGCCTTGGTGGGTCTCTCTCTCATTTAATAAAAGTCTGGAACCTTGGGTTATTAATTGGTGGAATACCCGGCAATCCGAAACTCTCTTGAATGATATTCAAGAAAAAAGCATTCTAGAAAGATTTATAGAATTAGAAGAACTATTCCTGTTGGACGAAATGATAAAGGAATACCCAGAAACACATATACAAAAGCTTCGTATAGGAATACACAAAGAAACAGTACAATTAGTCAAAACACACGATGAGTATAATTTCCATATAATTTTTAATTTCTCGACAAATATAATCTGTTTCGCTATTCTAAGTGGTTATTTTATTCTGGGTAATGAAGAACTTGTTATTCTTAATTCTTGGGTTCAGGAATTCATCTATAACTTGAGTGACACAATAAAAGCTTTTTCGATTCTTTTAGTTACTGATTTATGGATCGGATTTCATTCAACCCATGGTTGGGAACTTATGATTGGTTCGGTCTACAACGATTTTGGATTAGCTCATAACGATCAAATTATATCTGGTCTTGTTTCCACTTTTCCAGTTATTCTAGATACAATTGTGAAATATTGGATCTTCCATTATTTAAATCGTGTATCTCCTTCGCTTGTAGTCATTTATCATTCAATGAACGAATAAAGAACTCATTTGATCTCCTGATATCAATCAAATAAGAATGTCTCTTCGTGTTTGAAGAATTTAAGAAAAATATTTTCAATCTTATTTATTCCTTAGTTATACTTCTACCTGTTTAGGGTATTCGTCCCATATTCCAGTAAATTATTCCAGTACAATGGCAGACTCGTGGATAGGGAACTACACTAGTTAGCTACCTTTCTATTTTATTGTAGAAATTCTGGGATCAATGATTGAACCATGCAAAATAGAAATATTTTTTCTTGGGTAAAGGAACAGATGACTCGATCCATTTCTGTATCGATTATGATATATGTAATCACTCGGGCATCTATTTCAAATGCATATCCCATTTTTGCGCAGCAGGGTTATGAAAATCCGCGTGAAGCAACTGGACGAATTGTATGTGCAAATTGCCATTTAGCTAATAAGCCCGTGGATATTGAAGTTCCGCAAACTGTGCTTCCTGATACTGTATTTGAAGCAGTTGTTCGAATCCCCTATGATATGCAACTGAAACAAGTTCTTGCTAATGGGAAAAAGGGGGCTTTGAATGTGGGGGCTGTTCTTATTTTACCCGAAGGATTCGAATTAGCCCCCCCCGATCGTATTTCTCCCGAGGTGAAAGAAAGGACGGGAAATCTATCCTTTCAGAGTTACCGTCCCAATAAACGAAATATTCTTGTGATAGGTCCTGTTCCCGGTCAGAAATATAGTGAAATTGTTTTTCCCATTCTTTCCCCTGACCCTGCTACGAAGAAAGACGTTCACTTCTTAAAATATCCAATATATGTAGGTGGGAATAGAGGAAGAGGTCAGATTTATCCTGATGGGAGCAAGAGTAATAATACAGTCTATAATGCTACATCGGCGGGAATAGTAAGCAGAATAGTACGTAAAGAAAAGGGGGGATATGAAATAACCATAGTTGATGCATCAGATGGACATCAAGTGGTTGATATTATACCTCCAGGACCGGAACTTCTTGTTTCAGAGGGTGAATCCATCAAGCTTGATCAACCATTAACAAGCAATCCTAATATAGGAGGTTTTGGTCAGGGAGATGCAGAAATAGTGCTTCAAGATCCATTACGCGTCCAAGGCCTTTTGTTCTTTTTGGCATCTGTTATTTTAGCACAAATTTTTTTGGTTCTTAAAAAGAAACAGTTTGAAAAGGTTCAATTGTACGAAATGAATTTCTAGATTCAAAAATCTTTAGACTATTAAAATTAAGGAAAGGGTGGTATAAATGAAAGGAACAAATAAAATACTTCTATCTAGGGGGGATTACTAGTTTTACTTATCTGCTATTCGACACAAGAAAGGATTTATTTTCTACCCTTTCTTGTGTCATCTTATATTGAAATGAAATAATAATCACTTTTTTTTGTCTGTTCGTCAAAGATTACTATATCCTTCTTTTTCGTGTCTATCGAAATCCCTTATTTATATTTCTAATTTCTATTTAGAATTTCTATTTATAAAAGTAGTGGACAAACAAAAAAGGGGTTAGGGGGAGTAATTCATTATAAGAAACAAAAGAGTAGAGTAGTTTGAAATGAAACATCAGATCAGAACCAAGATCCCCCTTTTATAATTTCTATGAATAAAATATGTTGACTGGATAATTTTCCAATTTGTATCTTATGGAATACATTAAATGGAATATATCAAAGTCTCATTTAAGAGTAAGAACTCAGCGGGGCCTCGCCGCTATAATAAGGGGATAAGTCCCGCTGAGTTCTTACCTTTTCATGTCTACAATCTGGTTCATCCAATTACTACAGAGATGAACCCAACCCGGAATATGAACCGTAAAAGAAAATACCTATTAAACCGATCACAGGAATACCAGCTACAGTACCTATCAGCCAAAGAGGAATCCTTCCAGTAGTATCGGCCAT